TATTTTAGTGGGTAAATTAACACCTCAAATGGCGAAAGAATCCTCGTATGCCCCGGAAGATAGATTATTAAGAGCTATACTTGGGATTCAGGTATCCACCTCAAAGGAAACTTGTCTAAAACTACCTATAGGTGGTAGGGGCCGAGTTATTGATGTGAGATGGATCCACAAAAAAGCAGGTTCTAGTTATAATCCAGAAACGATTCATATATATATATCACAGAAACGTGAAATCAAAGTTGGTGATAAAGTGGCTGGGAGACATGGAAATAAAGGTATCGTTTCAAAGATTTTGTCTAGACAGGATATGCCTTATTTGCAAGATGGAAGACCCGTTGATATGGTCTTCAATCCATTAGGGGTACCTTCACGAATGAATGTAGGACAGATATTTGAATGCTCACTCGGGTTAGCTGGGAGTATGCTAAATAGACATTATAGAATAGCACCTTTTGATGAGAGATATGAACAAGAGGCTTCGAGAAAACTTGTGTTTTCTGAATTATATGAGGCCAGTAAACAAACATCGAATCCATGGATATTTGAACCCGAGTATCCGGGAAAGAGCCGACTATTTGATGGAAGAACGGGAAATCCTTTTGAACAGCCTGTTATAATAGGAAAGCCTTATATCTTGAAATTAATTCATCAAGTTGATGATAAAATACATGGACGTTCCAGTGGACCTTATGCACTTGTTACACAACAACCCCTTAAAGGAAGGGCCAAGCAAGGAGGACAACGGGTAGGCGAAATGGAGGTTTGGGCCCTTGAGGGATTTGGTGTTGCTCATATTTTACAAGAGATGCTGACTTATAAATCTGATCATATTCAAGCTCGTCAAGAAGTACTCGGGACTACAATCATTGGAGGAACAATACCTAAACCCGTGGATGCTCCAGAATCTTTTCGATTGCTCGTTCGAGAACTACGATCTTTGGCTCTGGAACTGAATCATTTCCTTGTATCTGAGAAAGATTTCCAGATTCAAAGGAAGGAAGTTTAATTGGACTGACTCAGAAATTTTATTCTATGATGATCGATCCGTATAAACATCAACACCTTCGAATTGGATTAGTTTCTCCTCAACAAATAAGTGCTTGGGCAAAAAAAATTCTACCTAATGGAGAAATAGTTGGGGAGGTAACAAAACCCTATACTCTTCATTACAAAACCAATAAGCCTGAAAAAGATGGATTATTTTGTGAAAGAATTTTTGGACCTATAAAAAGTGGGATTTGTGCTTGTGGAAATTATCGAGTAATCGGAGATAAAAAAGACCAACCAAAATTTTGTGAACAATGCGGAGTAGAATTTGTAGATTCTCGCATACGTAGATATCAAATGGGATATATAAAACTAGCATGTCCAGTAACCCATGTGTGGTATTTGAAACGTCTTCCTAGTTATATCGCGAGTCTTTTAGATAAACCTCTTAAAGAATTAGAAGGTCTAGTATACTGCGATGTGTGATTTGATCAAAATTCTTAATTGTACAGATTCCGAATGAGAAACTGTCATTCCATTCAATTAAATTGGGATGCCCTGGATCTGGCATGTCTCTTGGGATGAGTAACATGAAGCTCAGAATTCGTGGGTGTATTAAATACTCCCAAATCAAAGGGAATCGGTCTATGGTCAATCAATTCAGTAACAAATATAAATAAATTTTATTTATAGCTGTACGTACCTCGTGAAAAAAAAAAAATACTTTTTTTTGAAAGAACTGAAATTATGTTCAAATCAAAAATAAATATATCATGATTGCAGAAGTCTATCTATCGCATATAGGCTTAAAGACATCGTCGCATAACCGTCGAGGTGACGTCTGACCTAAAAGATCAAATGGTATGATACATAGACAAAGAAATCTCTTATGAATTAGAGGATATTCCTTTTATTAATTATTAGATAGATTAGAGGATTCCTCATTCAAAGGGAGGTAGACTACTCAAGAATTTTACATTTCTTTTCTGTCGTAATTGTGAATTGGATAAATAATTCAGAAAAAACGAAGAATGTATCAAGGAAATGTTGCTTGACCTTTACTGAGAACTTGAGTAAAGAGTAAACCTTTTGATTTTATCTTTATTTTGTGTAACTACTTTAGCCGGATGAGAGGAAACCCTCACGTCCGATTTTGAAAGGGGGAGATCCATCTTATTGGATCCTATCCAAATTTTTCGTTTGCTAGGCCCGTAGTTAAAAAACCAACTTTCTTACGATTACGAGGTTCATTCGAATATGAAATCCAATCCTGGAAATACAGTATCCCACTCTTTTTTGCTACTCAGGGTTTCGATACATTTCGAAATCGAGAAATTTCTAGTGGAGCGGGTGCTATTCGAGAACAATTAGTTGATCTGGATTTGAGAATTATTATGGATTCTTCGTTGGTAGAATGGAAAGAATTAGGAGAAGAGGGATCCACGGACAATGAAAATGAATGGGAAGATCGAAAAGTTGGAAGAAGAAAGAACTTTTTGGTTCGACGCATAGAATTAGCTAAGCATTTTATCCGAACAAATATAGAACCAGAATGGATGGTTTTATGTCTGTTACCAGTCCTTCCTCCCGAATTGAGACCAATTATTCAAATAGATGGGGGTAAACTAATGAGTTCGGATATTAATGAACTCTACAGAAGAGTTATCTATCGGAACAATACTCTTATCGATCTATTAAGTAGATCTACACCAGGGGAATTAGTAATGTGTCAAGAGAAATTGGTACAAGAAGCCGTGGATACACTTCTAGATAATGGAATCCGGGGACAACCAATGAGGGACGGTCATAATAAAGTTTACAAATCGTTTTCAGATATAATTGAGGGCAAAGAGGGAAGATTTCGAGAGACTCTGCTTGGCAAACGAGTTGATTATTCGGGGCGTTCTGTTATTGTCGTAGGTCCATCACTTTCATTACATCAATGTGGATTACCGCGCGAAATAGCAATAGAGCTATTTCAGACATTTCTAATTCGTGGTTTAATTCGAAAACATTTTGCTTCTAACATAGGCGTTGCTAAGAGTAAAATCCGGGAAAAAGAACCCATTGTATGGGAAATACTTGAAGAAGTTATGCGGGGGCATCCCGTATTGCTGAATAGAGCGCCTACTTTGCATAGATTGGGCATACAGGCATTCCAACCCATTTTAGTGGAAGGGCGTGCTATTTGGTTACATCCATTAGTGTGTAAGGGATTCAATGCAGACTTTGATGGAGATCAAATGGCTGTTCATGTGCCCTTATCTTTGGAGGCTCAAGCAGAAGCCCGTTTACTTATGTTTTCTCATACGAACCTCTTATCTCCGACTCTTGGGGATCCCATTTCCGTACCAACGCAAGATATGCTTATTGGCCTTTACGTATTAACGAGTGGAAATCGTCGAGGTATTTGTGCAAACAGGTATAATCCGTGTAATTACACAAATTCTCAAAATGAAAAAATTCGCGATAATAATTATAAGTATATGAAAAAAAAAGAACCTTTTTTTTGTAATTCCTATGATGCAATTGGAGCTTATCGACAGAAAAGAATTAATTTCGATAGTCCTTTTTGGCTCCGGTGGAGAATAGATCAATGCATTATGTCTTCAAGAGAAGTTCCTATCGAAGTTCACTATGAATCTTTGGGTACCTATTATGAGATTTATGGGCATTATTTAGTAATAAGAAGTATAAAAAAAGAAATTCGTTGTATATACATTCGAACCACTGTTGGTCATATTTCTTTTTACCGCGAAATCGAAGAAGCTATACAAGGTTTTTGTCGGGCCTATTCATACGGTATCTAATCATATAGATGGTTGGTGTTGGTATCTACGCTAGGTAAATTTCTGATACTGGTTTAAATTCAGGTCTTCTCCATTCAACTAGGATCTTTTCAATACGTGAATAAAGATAAAGAAAAGGAAGTTTTCCAATCATTCACTCAAATCCATTGTCGAACCGAATGCCACTAAGTGGAATATGGAGGTACTTATGGCAGAACGGGCCAATCTAGTCTTTCACAATAACGTGATAGGTGGAACTGCCATTAAACGACTGATTAGCAGATTAATAGATCATTTCGGAATGGCATATACATCACACATCCTGGATCAAGTAAAGACTCTAGGGTTCCATCAAGCTACTGCTACATCTATTTCATTAGGAATTGATGATCTTTTAACAACACCTTCTAAAGGATGGCTAGTCCAAGATGCTGAACAACAAAGTTTGATTTTGGAAAAACATAACCATTCTGCGAATGTCTATGCGGTAGAAAAATTACGCCAATCCATTGAAATATGGTATGCTACAAGCGAATATTTGCGACAAGAAATGAATCCTAATTTTAGGATGACTGACCCTTTGAATCCAGTCCATATAATGTCTTTTTCAGGAGCTAGAGGAAATGCATCTCAAGTGCACCAATTAGTAGGAATGAGGGGATTAATGTCAGATCCACAAGGACAAATGATTGAGTTAGCCATTCAAAGCAATTTCCGCGAAGGACTGTCTTTAACAGAATATATCATTTCTTGCTACGGAGCCCGCAAAGGGGTTGTCGATACTGCTGTACGAACATCAGATGCTGGATATCTTACACGTAGACTTGTTGAAGTGGTTCAACACATTGTTGTACGTCGAACAGATTGTGGTACCATTCGAGGGATTTCTGTGAATACCCGAAATGGAATGATGCCAGAAAGAATTTGGATACAAACATTAATTGGTCGTGTATTAGCAGACGATATATATATAGGTTCACGATGCATTGTCGTTCGAAATCAAGATATTGGAATTGGACTTCTCAATCGATTCATAACTTTTCAAACACAACCAATATTTATTCGAACCCCCTTGACCTGTAGGAATACGTCTTGGATCTGCCGATTGTGTTATGGCCGGAGTCCTATTCATGGGGACCTGGTAGAATTGGGAGAAGCTGTCGGTATTATAGCTGGTCAATCTATTGGAGAACCGGGCACTCAACTAACATTAAGAACTTTTCATACTGGTGGAGTATTCACAGGGGGTACTGCAGAGTATGTGCGAGCCCCCTCGAATGGAAAAATAAAATTTAATGAGGATTTAGTTAACCCTACACGTACACGTCATGGATATCCTGCTTTTTTATGTAATATAGACTTGTATGTAACTATTGAAAGTGACGATATTATACATAACGTGATTATTCCACAAAAAAGTTTTCTAGTAGTTCAAAATGATCAATATGTAAAATCAGAGCAAGTGATTGCCGAGATCCGCGCGGGAACATCTACTTTTAATTTGAAAGAAAAGGTTAGAAAACATATTTATTCTGACTCAGAAGGGGAAATGCATTGGAGTACCGATGTATACCATGCACCCGAATTTAGGTATAGTAATGTACATCTCTTACCAAAACCAAGTCATTTATGGGTCTTATCAGGAAAGTCGTGCAGGTCTGATGCAATCCATTTTTTACTTCGCAAGGATCAAGATCAAATTCACATTCATTCTCTTTCTACCACAAAAACAAATATTTCTAACCTTTCAGTAAATAATGATCAAGTAAAAAATAAATTATTGAATTTCAATACTTTTGGTACAAAAGAAAGGAAGATTACCGATTATTCCATATTTAATCAAATCCTATGTATGGATCATTGTCATTTGATGTATCCTGCTATTTTTCACGATACTTTTTCTTTTTTGGCAAAAAGGCGAAGAAATAGATTTCTTATTCCATTCCAATCGATTCAAGAACGAAAGAACGAACTAACGCCGCCTTCTGGTGTCTCGATTGAAATACCTATCCATGGTATTTTTCATAGAAATAGTATTTTTGCTTATTTCGATGATCCTCAATACAGAAGACAGAGTTCAGGAATTACTAAATATAGAACTATCGGAATTCAGTCCACTTTTCAAAAAGAAGATTTCATTGAGTATCGAGGAATCAAAGAATTAAAGCCAAAATATCAAACCAAAGTAGATCGATTTTTTTTTATTCCCGAAGAAGTGCATATTTTACCCGAATCTTCTTCTATAATGGTACGAAATAATAGTCTCGTTGGAATAGGAACACCAATCACTTTAAATATAAGAAGTCGAGTCGGAGGCTTGGTCCGATTGGAAAAGAAAAAAAAAAAAATGGAATTAAAAATATTTTCTGGAAATATCCATTTTCCCGGAGAGATGGATAAGATATCCCGACCCAGTGCCATCTTGATACCACCCCGAACGGTCAAAAAAAAAAAATGGAAGGAATCAAAAAAACTGAACAATTGGACCTATGTCCAATGGATCACAACTACCAAGAAAAAGTATTTTGTTTTGGTTCGACCTGTAATTCTATATGAAATACCAGACAGTATCAATTTTGTAAAACTTTTTCCCCAAGATCTGTTCCAGGAAAAGGATAATCTGGAACTTCAAGTTATCAATTATATTCTTTATGGAATTCAATTAGTTCGGACTTGTTTAGTCTTGAATTGGGCTCAAGACAAAAGAAGTTCTTCTATTGACGAGGCCCTCGCTTCCTTTGTTGAAGTAAGTACAAATGGTTTAATTGAGTATTTCCTAAGAATTGACTTAGTGAAATCTCATACTTCATATATCCGAAAAAGGAATGACCCATCTGGTTTAGGATTGATCTCGGATCGGATCAATAGAAATCCCTTTTTATCTATTCATTCCAAGACAAAAATTCAACAATCATTTAGCCAAAATCACGGAACTATTCGTATGTTGTTGAATAGAAATAAGGGCCGATCTTTGATAATTTTGTCCTCATCTAATTGTTTTCAAATTAGACCTTTCAACAACGTAAAAGATCCTAATGGGATAAAAAAAGATCCTATAATTCCAATTAAGAATTCGTTAGGCCCTTTAGGAATAGCCCTTCAAATTGCAAATTTTTATTTCTTTTCTCGTTTAATAACTCATAATCAGATCTCCATAACTAAAAATTTGCAACTTGACAAATTAAAGGAAACCTTTCAAGTAATTAAATATTATTTAATGGACGAAAACGAGAAAATTTTTAAACCCGATCTATACAGTAACATCGTTTTAAATCCATTCCATTTGAATTGGTATTTTCTCCATCATAATTTTTGTGAAAAAACTCTTACAATAATTAGTCTTGGACAATTTCTTTGTGAAAATATATGTATAGCTCAAACGAAAAATGGACCACATTTAAAACTAAAATCGGGTCAAGTTCTAACTGTTCAAATGGATTCTGTAATAATAAGATCGGCTAACCCTTATTTGGCGACTCCAGGAGCAACCATTCATGGCCATTATGGAGAAATCCTTTATGAAGGAGATATATTATTTACATTTCTATATGAAAAAGCGAGATCCAGTGATATAACACAAGGTCTTCCAAAAGTGGAACAGATATTAGAAATACGTTCGATTGATTCAATATCGATGAATCTAGAAAAAAGAATTGATGCTTGGAACGAGTGTATAACAAGAATTCTCGGCATTCCCTGGGGATTCTTGATTGGTGCTGAGCTAACTATAGCGCAAAGTCGTCTTTCTTTGGTTAATAAAATCCAAAAGGTTTATCGATCCCAGGGAGTACACATCCATAATCGACATATAGAAATTATTGTGCGTCAAATAACATCCAAAGTCTTGGTTTCAGAAGATGGAATGTCTAATGTATTTTTACCTGGCGAACTAATTGGATTATTGCGAGCCGAACGAACGGGGCGTGCCTTGGAAGAAGCAATTTGTTACCGAGCTTTATTATTGGGAATAACAAAAACATCTCTGAATACTCAAAGTTTCATATCCGAAGCGAGTTTTCAAGAAACTGCTAGAGTTTTAGCAAAAGCCGCTCTTCGGGGTCGTATCGATTGGTTGAAAGGTCTTAAAGAGAATGTTGTTTTAGGCGGAATGATCCCCGTTGGTACCGGGTTCAAAAGAATAATGCACCGTTCGCGGTCAGGGCAACAGAACAAGATTACCTTGGAAAAAAAAAAGAATTTATTCGAAGTAGAAATTAGAAATCTTTTGTTCCATCACAGAAAATTATTTGATTTTTTTCATGTAAAAGAATTTATGTGATACATTCGAAATCTAGGATTGAATGCTTCCTATAAAGCAGATTAGATTCATCCCTTTAAATGCAGTCATTTGATTTCGTAATAAAGTAAGTATAATAAATAGAAAAAAATGCATGGCTTAATTATGTATTAACAGCCAATCTTCAATAAAAGAGAAGGTTCCATCGGAACAATTAATTATTTATATTTCAGGATAACAGGTCTCTTTTTTTTTTCAATTAAAAAAAAAAGTGTGGGGATAAATGACAAAAAGATATTGGAACATAACTTTGGAAGAGATGATGGAAGCAAGAGTTCATTTTGGCCATGCTACCAGGAAATGGAATCCTCGAATGGCACCTTATATATCCAAAAAGTATAAGGGTATTCATATTATAAATCTTACTCAAACTGCTCGTTTTTTATCAGAAGCTTGTGATTTGGTTTTTGATGCAGCAAGCAGAGGAAAACAATTCTTAATTGTTGGTACAAAAAAACAAGCAGCCGAATTAGTAAAACGGGCTGCAATAAGAGCTCGATGTCATTATGTTAATAAAAAATGGCTCGGCGGTATGTTAACAAATTGGTATACTACAGAAACAAGACTTCGTAAGTTCAGGGACTTGAGAACGCAACAAAAGACGGGTAAACTAAACTCTCTTCCAAAAAAAGATGCCGCTACGTTGAAGAGACAATTATCTCATTTGGAAACAGATCTGGGTGGCATAAAATATATGACGGGGTTACCCGATCTTGTAATAATCGTTGATCAGCAAGAAGAATATACGGCTCTTAGAGAATGTATCACTTTGGGAATTCCAACAATTTGTTTAATCGATACAAATTGTGACCCCGATCTCGCAGATCTTTCGATTCCAGCTAATGATGATGCTATAGCTTCAATCCGATTAATTCTTAACAAATTAGTATTTGCAATTTGTGAGGGTCGTTCTAGCTATATACAAAATTTTTGATTAATAATAAGATAAATAAATTTTTAGACTTGGTGTGGTGGGGGGATTCATAGATTTATAGAATCGATTATTTTATTATTATTTATTTTATTAATTATAAAATTGTGCAATAAAGAACAAACCGAAAGATTATGTGATGAGTAGGTATTCAAAATAGAAAATGAAAGTAAAAAAGTAAATGGTTGAATCAAAACAATTCCCTTTCAATTTATATATTTTTTTTTTAGAGGGCAAATATGAATGTTCTATTATGTTCCATCAACACATTAAACAGATTATACGATATATCTGCTGTGGAAGTAGGTCAACATCTGTATTGGCAAATAGGGGATTTTGAAGTGCATGCTCAAGTACTTATTACCTCTTGGGTTGTAATTGCTATCTTATTAGTTTCAACCATTCTAGTTGTTCGAAATCCGCAAACTATTCCCACTTCCGGTCAGAATTTCTTTGAATATGTCCTTGAATTCATTCGAGACGTGAGCAAAACTCAGATTGGAGAAGAATATGGTCCGTGGGTTCCATTTATTGGAACTCTGTTTCTATTTATTTTTGTTTCCAATTGGTCAGGGGCTCTTTTACCTTGGAAAATTATAAAGTTACCTCATGGAGAGTTAGCTGCACCCACTAATGATATAAATACTACTGTTGCATTAGCTTTACTTACGTCAGTAGCATATTTCTATGCGGGTATTTCAAAAAAAGGATTGGCTTATTTTGGTAAATACATCCAACCAACTCCAATCCTTTTACCGATTAACATCTTAGAAGATTTCACAAAACCCTTATCGCTTAGTTTTCGACTTTTCGGAAATATATTAGCTGATGAATTAGTAGTTGTTGTTCTTGTTTCGTTAGTACCTTTAGTAGTTCCTATACCTGTTATGTTCCTTGGATTATTTACAAGTGGTATTCAAGCTCTTATTTTTGCTACTTTAGCTGCGGCTTATATAGGTGAATCCATCGAAGGGCATCATTGAGGAGTTATCGAAA